ACATATTCTTGTACAGTCAAAAGGGGATCGATTCCGTAAAAGATGAGATCAGTAAATGGAAATTAACTGAAATTATATCTTTGTAAGATCGTCAATATTGTACCGAGGGTGTTTTTAGAGTATACCGAATCAGTATAGCTATCCTTCTTCTGACGCAGCAACGCAATTTCACAATCAGTATCGAAATGAAGCACTAAATCATTTGTTTCTTCTTTTCTTGGTGCTTGTCGATGTAGAATCATGTACCATTCATTCAATAGAAAATTCTGAAAATTCCTGTATGTAGTATAAGGGTTCTCTCGGTTATTGGCTTCGGGCTAGAAACCGAAGATTGGGTAAAATGTGAATCCGACTGGTTGGTTTATAACAATTCAGGAAGCAGATTCTCATAGTGCCAAAATTCAATTAAATTAGACGTGAAATCTAGAAATATTTCTTTTGTGTTTGTAGTTATATTTTTGTTTGAATCTTTTTTTTTTTATTTTAAGGAATTGGTTAGTCGTCCAGTAACAAGTAACAGTAGTACATAGGATTCGATGAACGAAAGAGAACAACGAATAAAATAATAATCAATATTCGTAATGCACGCATTATTGTTGTTATATTAGACTCAAAGGATCGTTCTTCACCTAATTAGAAGAATGGTTTTAATATGGAAAGAAAAAATGTATAACCTAGTTTCGAGTGATCTGATCGTGCGATACTTTTTTCTTTTTATTCAAGATTTTATGGGAATGAACCCACTACTGAAAAGCTAATTAGTTGGAATAAAATTCCAATAAAGGGCATTATAAGCTCATTCATTCTTCAGCGATTCAAAGAGCATTTCATTTTTGGAATGAAGTTACACAACATAGTTTATTTATTATTTGTTCTTTTTTTTTATATATTTTGTCTTTCTAATTATTTAGAATCCATTTAATAGATTTTTAATAAAAAAATTATTGTTTATAATAATAATATTAGTTTTTACAACTCTTGAGTTGTCCAATGAATCTGTTGATTCCGAATCGCGGGATAGAGAGACAGATGACGAATTGATTTCTTACCTATGTCACAAGATTTTTGTTAGTATCATCTATAATGATAATAATAGATGAATCAAAAACTTTCAATTGAATATATTCTTTCAATTGGTATTTTTACTTATCCATCCGCGTATCTTTCAAAAATAGAAACTTAGGGAAGTGCTTTATAAACATATGGATAAAAATAACGTATTTCATTTAGCCTCGTCATGCCTACTATCACTAGTTATTTCGGTTTTCTACTAGCAGTTTTAACTATAACCTCAGCTCTATTTATCGGTCTGAACAAGATACGACTTATTTGATTGAAATTAATTGAATGCACAATTCAAAAAAAGAAACATTTCTGTGGTATTCCATATATTCTATATATTGATATTGTAGAGTTCTTTACCTTGTCAATTCAATTTCCAATTTTTGGTCATTGAGATTCATGGGCAATACAGATTAATATTTTAAGGATAGATATTACCTCTCCTTTTCCTCGTTCAACTAAATTGAAATGATTGAAGTTTTTCTATTTGGAATCGTATTAGGTCTAATTCCTATTACTTTGGCTGGATTATTTGTGACCGCATATTTACAATACAGACGTGGGGATCAGTTGGACCTTTGATTAATTAACAGTTCTTTTTTTGATTGACCTCCTACTTGCTTTATAGGAGGTCAAATTTTTATTTCTGTTGAATTATTTCAGTAGAATTTTCGATCTAACAACAACAATAATCGAATCACGCTCTGTAGGATTTGAACCTACGACATCGGGTTTTGGAGACCCGCGTTCTACCGAACTGAACTAAGAGCGTTTTATTATCAAACTAAATGCAACCCTAATATATCTTGCATACATATATTATCATATAGAATATCAGAAAATTAAATAAAAAAAAGATTGATTCGGTATATGTATGTTCAATTTTTATGGATCTCAATTGATTCCTCGTTACTGTTCAGAAGATAAGTAATAGGTAGGGATGACAGGATTTGAACCCGTGACATTTTGTACCCAAAACAAACGCGCTACCAAGCTGCGCTACATCCCTTTCAATTGGTCTACAGTGTCATTGTAGAGAATCCCTGTCTTGTTTTCCACATTTTTGATTTATTTCCTCCATTGGTATATACAAATTATCTTGCCATTTCTTCTTTTTTGTCTCATATCATATATAAAATATAATAAAAAGACTTATATACGTATGAAATAATAAATATGAAATCCGCCGTAAAGAAAAATGAATATTTGGGGGGGCGGAAAGCGACATATTTTTTTTAATAAAAAAGGGAATATCTACCGAATTGAACTGTTGTACATTTCAATTTGAATTAGGAATTCTGCGGACAATACAAGCGGTTATTAACTATATATATGATGGTATGTAATACCATTATGTATTACAAATTACTATAAGGAGGGTTTTAAATGCGAGATCTAAAAACATATCTCTCCGTGGCACCGGTAGTAAGTACTATATGGTTCGGGGCTTTAGCGGGTCTATTAATCGAGATCAATCGTTTATTCCCGGATGCGTTGGTATTCCCATTTTTTTCATTCTAGTTATTGACTTGGGAAGGGGTGAAGAAGATTAGAAAAACAATCAAATATCTGTGACTAATCCCCTTCCCCTTCTTTTTTTTTCGAGTTTTTAGACTTAGAATAAGTTAGAAAAGAGAAAGAATAAAAATGGATTCAACCTCAGTCAAACTCGGACTCGGCGCCGGGTTCTAAGTGAGAACGAAAATGAAAATGTGATGGCTAGGGCAACAATATCATACAAGATACTTAAATGAAAAACTGTACTGCGATTCTAAATTTAGAAATCATTGTATTACTATATTTTATATTTGATTGCAACGAAATCTTTCATAATTTTATTTCGAGTTACCAACTTCTCTTTTTTTCTTCATTTTGGATCGGAAAATGGAAGAGTTGCGTGAATCAAAAATCCAAAGGAGGTTCATGGCCAAGGGTAAAGATGCCCGAGTAACAGTTATTTTGGAATGTACTCGTTGTGTTCGAAACGGTGTTAATAAGGAATCAATGGGTATTTCCAGATATATTACTCAAAAGAATCGACACAATACGCCTAGTCGATTGGAATTGAGAAAATTCTGTCCCCGTTGTTACAAACATACGATTCATGGGGAGATAAAGAAATAGATCGAACCGATCGTCTGTGTGTCACCCTTTTACAATCCAAGGAAGATGAAAAATTACATATATTAGACATATTTTAGATTTAAATATAAACAAACCAAATCCTATTTCTTAATTCTAAATCATTTTAGATCCGATCGAAATAGGATTTTCGGGATAAGGAATAAACAAACCATGGATAAATCCAAGCGACTCCTTCTTAAATCCAAACGATCTTTTCGTAAGCGTTTGCCCCCGATTCAATCGGGGGATCGAATTGATTATAGAAACATGAGTTTAATTAGTCGATTTATTAGTGAACAAGGAAAAATATTATCTAGACGGGTAAATAGATTGACCTTAAAACAGCAACGCTTAATTACTATTGCTATAAAACAAGCTCGTATTTTATCTTTGTTACCTTTTCTTAATAATGAGAAACAATTTGAAAGAAGCGAGTCGACTGCTAGAACTATTGGTCTTAGAACCAGGAATAAATAGGCTTACTCTTCAATTGAATTAAAATTCTAATCCAAACTCAACCGCAGATTGATGCTTTGTTCGAAAAATCCGAAAATCTAGATTTAATTGTCGTGTCGTAAGAAAAAAAAAAAGAATAGGGGAAGAAGAAGAAATCTTTTTTTTATTGAACATATTTGCTCATTTTGACCACTTTATCATATTTTATCATACTAATTTCTACTCTACCTTCTCGGAGTTCATTCTCCAGAGAACTCCATTTTAAGCATTCCGCTGGATTCTTTCCAATCTTCTTATTTTATGATCTCATTGGAAATCATATAAAGACAATTCCTATTTAATATAGCGATTTGGGCAAGTATTTTACGATTAAGAAGCAACTGCCTCTTGTACAGATTGTGTATGAATCTACTATAACTGTAGTCTATCTTATTATATCGAATTACTGCATTTATTCGAGTGATCCACAACTGTCGAAAATCTCTTTTTTGCCTACCTCTATCCCGATAAGCTGAAGCCAAAGCTCTTATTTTCTGTTGAGTAATAGTTCGAGTAAGTCTTGAATGAGCCCCTCGAAAGCTTGATGCAAATAAACGAATTTTTGTTCTACGTCTCCGAGCTATATATCCTCGTTTAATTCTAGTCATTGAATAAATGAAACTTTGATGAATAACTAATTGATTTCCTTTCTTTCAGTTATTCCTTTCTCCTTTCCTAGTCTATTAATAACAAAACGTATTTTTCCAATGTATAAAATAAAAATTCCAATGGCTTTTGCTACTATAACCTTCCCGACCACGATTTCTTTTTTTGTTCTAGTCACCCGAAAATACGAAATTGTATTGGTACTAGGTATAAAAAAAAACAAACATAGAGTAAATAAATAAAAATAGAAATGGATAAAGAAATAGTGGGTTCCTTCGTTTCTATGGTTACTTCTTAAACGGTGAGGTCCTCTCTATACACCGGAGCTCCTTCTTTTATTTCATCAATGTTATTGTTAACTTGTACAGTTCACCCTCTTTGGCTCTACCCATGAATTAGCTAGTAATCGGTCTTTCACAACGAGATCCACCTATACAGTAACGGTATTTAATTATGAAGATTAGTTGGGTAGCTGACCCTCTTAGTCCGTTCTTGGAAGAATAAGGCCATAATCTTTCTGTTAAATAAGATTTCCTCTGCTTAATGGATAAGCATTTGTTACCAATGGGGAATTCTTTCTCATCTAAAATTGAAAATTGAGGTGATTGGATTTGCACCAATAGAAACCATAAATTTGATACACAATAAAAGGATACGATAAATCTTTTTTATTTATTTTTAGGTAGTGAACGGAGTTCTTCCATTCATTCTATCCTATTCACTGGTACTTATCACTGATACGGGAAAAATTTTGTACTTTCTTTTGTCCCGGTCCATGGTCTGAACGAGTCGCACATACACCCTAGTACATGTTCCTCGACGCTGAGGGCATCCCCGAAGGGCGGGCGATTTGGTGACATTTCTGATTGGCTGTCTTGTGTTTCTAATAAGTTGTTTAATAGTTGGCATGTTGAATTGTATACATAATGAGTTGGTTTAGATCAATCCTAACCGGATGATTATGAATTACTTCTATAATTCTATATTAATAGAATTAATAGTAATAGAAAATATTATATTAACCCCCGGTAAGAAGATAAAATCTCAAATTTCGGATTTTTGCGTGAAATCCCTGCTATTTTTTATTCAACCGCTACAAGATCAACAATTCCATGAGCTTGGGCTTCTGTTGCTGACATAAAAACATCCCTTTCCATGTCTTCGGATACAACCCATAAGGGTTTGCCTGTTCTTTGTACATAAACCCTTGTGATGGTTTCGCGCAGCTTCAGTAGTTCTTCCGCTTCCAGGATAAATTCTCCTGTTTGTGCCTCATAAAAAGAACTAGCAGGTTGATGGATCATTACCCTGATGATTTAATAAATGGTTTTCTCTATCTCGCATGATCATGATGAGTCAAAGATAATAAAAAAAAGATAGGATTAACAACCGTACAGGCATCCTTTGTGCAGTGCATACGGCTCCACAATGGAATTCATTTTTACCTTCCATCGAAGGAATAGAAAATAGAGGATCTATCAGACCCAGAGCAGTAAATGATCCAATAACCACCCTTCCCTTTTTTTTAGTAATTTTAAAATACTATGATGGTTCCGTTGCTTTATTATTTCGTTTGTTATTCAGCAATCCCAAAGTTTCTTTTTTTTCGTATTTAAATTTTTTAATAAATAGAAATAAATATTTCGTAGTCTTTCATAACAGAAATATTGTTAAGAGCCTTCCGTCGTGAAAACAAAAAAGTTTGTGACGCTGAAAGAGGCCTCCGATAAATCAGCTAAAATCGGAAATGCCTTTTATCTCATACTACTCTTTCGATACATAATCTAATGGTTTAGAAAAAAAACAAGAAAAAAAATTCTCATATCGAATTCAAAGTGCCATGCTATTATTACTTAATATTCATATTTTATATGGCGAAGGCATAGTTTTCTTTTTTGTCTCAAAAAAAAAAAAAACTCATTGGCGCCGAGCGTGAGGGAATGCTAGACGTTTGGTAATTTCTCCTCCGACTAGAATAAAAGATCCCATTGAAGCGGCTAATCCCATGCATATTGTCTGTACATCTGGTCGCACAAATTGCATAGTATCATAAATAGCTACTCCGGGTATTACCCATCCCCCGGGAGAGTTTATAAATAAATACAGATCTTTGGTATCATCCTCTATACTGAGATATACCATAAGACCAATAAGTTGATTCGAGATCTCGCTATCAACCTCTTGGCCTAAAAAAAGTAATCTTTCTCGATAAAGTCGGTTGATTAGGATAAAATTGTATCCCTTAAGAACCGTACGGGCACCTTTTGATGCATACGGTTCCAAAAAAATAGCGAAAAAAAGAATCAATGTTTAGATTCTAGCCTTCTTTAGAGGACTCTTTCTAACTTCTAATGAAGGGGCTTTTTCTTCCCTTCCATTTTTCAAGAAAGATGAGTTTTGTCCTTTGGCCCGCGGTCGTTTATCTATACTATAAATTTCAATAAATAAAAAACCAATTCATTAAATTTATCGAACTAACTTTTCATTGATGTATTGTTTCATCGAGATCAAATTTAAATTGCGATGTCATTTTCTTGTTCCCGAATGGTCTTCTTCAATTCTTTTAGGTTTATGCTCTACTCCGAGTAAAGATCTGCCCGATTTGGATTTGCACATATAGGACAAATGCCCCAATAGCATTTTGCTACGACTTCTTTTTTTTTTCAATTTACTTCATACTTTTAACCAAATATTCAACCAACGTATTCATCATATTACTCGATTGATTAACAGTTTTATATCAATGCTATTTCTAAATAGAATATGATACAAGTAGTAATCATAGGATAGATAGATTCCAAATTGAGTTTTTTCTAAGCGGAGCCTGGATACTTCATTTTATTAGTACAACCAAGAAAACCATAAATTATTCTAATTGATAATATTAATCTGGATACCCCCCAAAAAATAGATCTAATTGCACTTCACGCTCCAAATTTTTGATAATTAAATCAATCCGTCTTGGGCGAAAGAGAGGATATCTCGATCGGGGGAGAGAACGGGGAAATACCATATGACCCAATATATCTGACAAGTCGCACTATACGTCAACCCACGATGCATCTTCCTCTCCAGGACTTCGAAAAGGTACTTTTGGAACACCAATAGGCATTAAAGCAAAGAAAAAAGAATTAAGTACTATAGCTCACTTTGATGTGGAAGCGTAACAACGGGTTTATTGTCTTAATAAATAAGATCGGCCTTTATCAGATTTTATCTTTTAGCATATTTTATACATAGATTGAATAAGTTCATAAAAAAGGAAAACAGAATGAATAAGGGAAAATTCTTCCGAATAGGTCTTTTGAATGATGAACAAATATGTATACATTCACTCATATAAAATAGGATCAATTCCCATCCACCATTGCGTATTGGTACTTATCGAGTATAGAATAGATCTGCTTCTTTTTGTTCCTACGAATAGAATAGAATTGTTCCATTATTACTAAAAGAATAGACCAAATATTAATCCTTTCGCCAAGATAATCCCCTCAAAAGGGGAGGTCCATAGCATAGTTTTTTTCAGTGCAATAAAGTTACATAGTGTCTATTTTTCGTTGATAAAGGGGTATTTCCATGGGTTTGCCTTGGTATCGTGTTCATACCGTTGTATTGAATGATCCCGGTCGTTTGCTTTCTGTTCATATAATGCATACAGCTCTAGTTGCTGGTTGGGCCGGTTCAATGGCCCTATACGAATTAGCAGTTTTTGATCCCTCTGATCCTGTTCTTGATCCAATGTGGAGACAAGGTATGTTCGTTATACCCTTCATGACTCGTTTAGGAATAACCAATTCATGGGGGGGTTGGAGTATCACAGGAGGGACTATAACGAATCCGGGTATTTGGAGTTACGAAGGTGTGGCCGGAGCACATATTGTGTTTTCTGGATTGTGCTTCTTAGCAGCTATCTGGCATTGGGTGTATTGGGATCTAGAAATATTTTGTGATGAACGTACAGGAAAACCTTCTTTGGATTTGCCGAAGATTTTTGGAATTCATTTATTTCTCTCAGGGTTGGGTTGCTTCGGTTTTGGCGCATTTCATGTAACAGGATTGTATGGTCCGGGAATATGGGTATCCGATCCTTATGGATTAACCGGAAGGGTACAAGCTGTAAATCCTGCGTGGGGTGTCGAAGGGTTTGATCCTTTTGTTCCGGGCGGAATAGCCTCTCATCATATTGCAGCAGGTACATTGGGCATATTAGCGGGCCTATTCCATCTTAGTGTTCGTCCGCCCCAACGTCTATACAAAGGATTACGTATGGGAAATATTGAAACCGTCCTTTCGAGTAGTATCGCTGCTGTCTTTTTTGCAGCTTTTGTTGTTGCTGGAACTATGTGGTATGGTTCAGCAACTACCCCGATTGAATTATTTGGGCCCACTCGTTATCAATGGGATCAGGGATACTTCCAGCAAGAAATATATCGAAGAGTTAGTGCCGGGCTAGCCGAAAATCAAAGTTTATCAGAAGCTTGGTCTAAAATTCCTGAAAAATTAGCTTTTTATGATTACATCGGGAATAATCCCGCAAAAGGTGGATTATTCAGAGCGGGTTCCATGGACAACGGGGATGGAATAGCTGTTGGGTGGTTAGGACACCCTGTTTTTAGAGATAAAGAAGGGCGCGAACTTTTTGTACGCCGTATGCCGACCTTTTTTGAAACATTTCCGGTTGTTTTAGTAGACGGAGACGGAATTGTTAGAGCCGATGTTCCTTTTCGAAGAGCAGAATCGAAGTATAGTGTTGAACAGGTCGGTGTAACTGTTGAGTTCTATGGCGGTGAACTCAATGGAGTCAGTTATAGGGATCCTGCTACTGTGAAAAAATATGCTAGACGTGCTCAATTGGGTGAAATTTTTGAATTAGATCGTGCTACTTTGAAATCCGATGGGGTTTTTCGTAGCAGTCCAAGGGGTTGGTTTACTTTTGGGCATGCTTCGTTTGCTTTGCTCTTCTTCTTCGGACACATTTGGCATGGTGCTAGAACCTTGTTCAGAGATGTCTTTGCTGGGATTGACCCAGATTTGGACGCTCAAGTAGAATTTGGGGCATTCCAAAAACTTGGAGATCCAACTACAAAAAGAGTATAGTCTGATACAAGATTGCTCTGTTCCTTTTTTCCTTTATTTTTTGATTTGACATAGATAGGGTACCGGATAAATCTTGATTCGGATTGCTGACTTTTCATTTCTTTGACTCTTGTCTTGGTCTTTTTTTTATCCGGAAAAAGATCCCAACTAAACAGGTATGGAAGCTATAATTGTAAACCGAAATAAAATCTATGGAAGCATTGGTTTATACATTCCTCTTAGTCTCGACTCTAGGAATAATTTTTTTCGCTATCTTTTTTCGCGAACCGCCTAAAGTTCCAACTAAAAAGGTGAAATGATTTCTCATTATCTCAATTGAAGTAACGAGCCTCACAATATTGTGAGGCTCATTACTTCAACTAGTCCCCGTGTTCCTCGAATGGATCTCTTAGTTGTTGAGAGGGTTGCCCAAAAGCAGTATATAAGGCATACCCAGTAAAACTTACAAGTAAACCAGATATAGAGATGGCAACTAGGGTTGCTGTTTCCATTATTATATAATTTCAAGACCACAATGGATCTATGATAAGATCATTTATTTACAACGGAATGGTATACAAAGTCAACAGATCTCACTGAATAAAAAAAAATATAGGATTATTTATGGCTACACAAACCGTTGAGGATAGTTCTAGATCTGGGCCAAGACGAACTATTGTAGGGGATTTATTGAAACCATTGAATTCGGAATATGGTAAAGTGGCTCCTGGGTGGGGAACTACGCCTTTGATGGGTGTCGCGATGGGTCTATTTGCGATATTCCTATCTATTATTTTGGAGATTTATAATTCTTCCATTTTACTGGACGGAATTTCAAGCAATTAGATTCGATTCACAAGAACCCCTAAATAACTTTTCAATAAAAAGTAAAGTATGTAGGTTTCCGCTTTTTAGCCCACTCTTTTTTGGTAGTTCGATCGTGGAATTTCTTTTTTTTCTGTATTTCCGGAATATGAGTGTGTGACTTGTTAGAATTGATCCTATGGATACGACAGAGAATAAGTCGGTCATCTTGATCAAGATGATTTTATCTCGTTGGATATTCAGTCTAGGCTAGTATCTGGAGCACAGAATATATGAAATAGATTACAAAATATTAGAACTATGATTCATACTTATCAGACCTCGTGGCCGGACTCCGAAAAAAGAGTTAGAAGTGATAAATTCAAAAAATTTTATTCTTTCGTTTATACTTATTTTGGTTAAAGGATAAACGTTTCTTTGTCTTTTTTTCATTATATTCAGTCATTGAATAAGTGATAATCCAAGGGTTCTTACTCAGGGAATTTTTGAACTTTTTTTGGAAGGTTTTATTGAATCATCGTGGTTCTAGTATGAATCTAAGGTTTTAATTGATTCATAGGGTCTTAACAAGAGAATTCCTATCAATAATAAAGAAAACAAGAGTAAAGTCGCATTACACACAAATCAAAGAAAAAAATAGGTAAATAGAAGATTCAAGAGGCCCCTAATGATCAATATAAATACGAATGAGCCGACTTGATATTTGGGCATTATAACTACAAAGAAGACTTTTCGGATTTTGATTCTTTCGTATCTTCAGAGAAAAAATTGAATCATAGCATTAAGAAGTTTGAAACTTTTTAGTACACATATCCGTTACGAGCGGTATTTGGGTGTTTCTGTTTGAGCCGTACGAGACGAAATTCTCATATACGGTTCTCAGAGGGGGATCCCCTTGGTTTACCTATCTCAATAAAGTGTATGATTGGTTCGAAGAACGTCTTGAAATTCAGGCGATTGCAGATGATATAACTAGCAAATACGTTCCTCCTCATGTCAACATATTTTATTGTCTAGGAGGAATTACGCTTACTTGTTTTTTAGTACAAGTAGCTACGGGGTTTGCTATGACTTTTTACTATCGTCCGACCGTTACTGAGGCTTTTGCTTCTGTTCAATATATAATGACGGAAGCTAACTTTGGTTGGTTAATCCGATCAGTTCATAGATGGTCGGCAAGTATGATGGTCTTAATGATGATCCTGCACGTATTTCGCGTGTATCTTACTGGTGGCTTTAAAAAACCTCGTGAATTGACTTGGGTTACAGGTGTGGTTCTGGCTGTATTGACCGCATCCTTTGGTGTAACTGGTTATTCCTTACCTCGGGACCAAATTGGTTATTGGGCAGTCAAAATTGTAACAGGTGTACCGGAAGCTATTCCAGTAATAGGGTCGCCTTTGGTAGAGTTATTACGAGGAAGTGCTAGTGTGGGACAATCTACCTTGACTCGTTTTTATAGTTTACACACTTTTGTATTACCTCTTCTTACTGCCGTATTTATGTTAATGCACTTCCCAATGATACGTAAGCAAGGCATTTCTGGTCCTTTATAGAGAATAGAAATCATAGATTTGTAATTAGTTATTTATGATTACTCGGGGGAGGAGGAAGAGTATTTCATTGCTGCAAATATGGATTATTGAAAAATAAGACATGTATTTGGATATTTCCCTTCAACTCCACGAAATTTTATTCGTTATTTTTCACTAATAGTTGAAGGGAATTCTTCGAAGAGAAAATGGATTATGGGAGTGTGTGACTTGAACTATTGATTGGGCCATGTGGATATATGTCTTTTTATCTGCCACATTGGGATTCACAACCAAATGTGTCTTTATTCCAACCACCGTGAAAGCTCCATACAGAGGGTAGGCTGGTTCGCTTGAAGAGAATCTTTTATGATCAGACTTGACCATGTCGTGCATGAACAGGCTCCGTAAGATCCAGTAGAATAGGTGATATATATGGCATAATCCAGATTATGTTCTATCTATTTCACTTACTTAATAGTATGAAAATGCATTCATTTCCTCTGCATTGACTCGATTTATGATACTATCGGAGTGAAACAAGGGATCTAAAGAAGAACATAGGCTAGACTCTATTAGTAACAAGTAAATCCTTTGGATGTAAAAAGTATCAATATTTTTGGGGGCTAAAGCCCCATCGCAAGGTCTGAGACGACCCAGAAAGCACTTGAACATTATCAACTTTGTAAGCCTACTTGGGTATTGAGCATTTATCTGTAAGAACTGAATTCCTTGCAATAGATAATTGTAACTCTGGAAAACAGAATCTGCTAAATT